TGAACTGAGTTGTAGACATGAAAGCATAAGAACTCAACGGGATCCCCCTCGAATCAGACAAGGAAAGAGGGGGTAAGTCCCGTTGAGTTCTTAATAATCATAATATTTTTTTTTAGAGATGTTTCAAAAACCTCCACCTTTTCCGATGATGTTTTTAAAAAATGAACTTCGTTAATTGATTCAGAACATCTGTTACTCAATAGTATCTGTCAATACTTAAAACAAAGAAGGAATCACTCGATTTACCCTTTTTGGATGACTCACAATTATATATAAATAGAATATATTTCTATCAATCAGATATCATGCAAACCCTTTCTATACTAATAGAATAGAACCTTACTCCATTTAATCTAATAAATATTTAATCTAATAAAAGTGAATTTTTTTTTTATAAGTTCGTTGAAATTGAAGAAGTTCTATATTGCTCAATAAATTGACCTATATTTATTTGTCCACTACCACTATGTTCCGTAAGAAATCTAAAAAAGGGTTATGATAAAATAAACCTATAAAAAAAAAAAAAAAAAATGAAAACTACAAATATCCATTTTTTACGAACGGGATCGAGAATCTTTATTAATTCGACACAAGAAAGGGTTGGGTAAAATTCCGTTTCTTGTGTCAAGGACTAGGAGACGAACAATCTCCCCTAAAATCCTTTGTTCCTCTCATTTATACTTTGGTTTCTATTCTCCGCTTATTTATCTTTTGTTTTGATTCTAGTCAAATAGAAAACTATTGATTCATTCTATATCATACCGTTTCAATTTGGATTGAAAAAACAAATAAATAAAGAAGAGTTAAGTAAAACAGTCGCCTTCACAATATACTATGACCAGGAATGCGGTATTAAGTAATTCCCGAAATCCGGTAGAATGGAGAATAAAGAATAGAAATAAGCAAAATTTTTTTGATCATACATAATTCCCAACAAAAATTTGTTTCTTTTTAGAGCTTGATGTTGATAAATCCGCAGATCTAGAAATTCATTTCGGACAATTGAACCTTCTCAAACTGTTTCTTTTTAAGAACCAAAAAGATTTGTGCCAAAATAACAGATGCCAAGAAGAGCAAAAGACCTTGGACACGTAATGGATCTTGAAGTACTATTTCCGCATCTCCCTGACCAAATCCACCCACATTAGGATTACTCGTTAATGGTTGATCAAGTTTGATGGATTCGCCCTCTGAAACAAGAAGTTCCGGTCCTGGAGGGATAATATCAACCACTTGACGTCCATCCGATGCATCCGCTATGGTTATTTCGTACCCCCCTTTTTCTTTTCGTATTATTTTGCTTACTATACCTGCTGCTGTAGCATTATAAACATTATTGTTACTCTTGCTCCCGTCGGGATAAATCTGACCCCTTCCCCTGTTCCCGCCTACATATATGGGATATTTTAAGAAGTGCACATCTTTCTTAGTAGCGGGGTCCGGGGAAAGAATAGGAAAGGTGATTTCACTATATTTCTGACCAGGAACCGGACCTATCACAAGAATATTTTTTTTAGTGGGACGATAGCTCTGAAAAGACAGATTTCCTATCTTTTCTTTAATCTCGGGCGAAATACGATCGGGAGGGGCTAATTCAAACCCCTCGGGTAAAATAAGAACAGCCCCGACATTCAAAGCTCCTTTTTTACCATTAGCAAGAACTTGTTTCAGTTGCAGATCATAAGGAATTCGAACAACTGCTTCAAATACAGTATCAGGAAGTACCGCTTGTGGAACCTCGATATCCACGGGTTTATTAGCTAAATGGCAATTGGCACATACAATACGGCCAGTCGCTTCTCGTGGATTTTCATAACCCTGCTGTGCAAAAATGGGATATGCATTTGAAAGGGGTGCCTGGGTTAGTATATATATCATGAGCGATACGGAAATGGATCGAGTAATCTCTTTCTTTATCCAAGAAAAGGTATTTTTAGTTTGCATGGTCCAATCATTGATCCCGAAAATTTCTACAATAAAATTAGGTAGGTCGCTAGTATAGTTCCCTATCTATAATTTTGCTATTTACTTAAATATTAAATATAAATAATTTTACTGGAATATTGGAGAAATCCCTTGGATGGGTAGTAAGTACAATTTTGAATGTTTTGCTTATGTACAAAGTAACAAATATTATAATTGGATCGTTCGATCACTTTTCAGTCATTCATTGAATGATAAATCACTACAAGTGAAGGAGATACACGATTTAAATAACGAAAGATCCAATATTTAAAAATTGTATCTAAAATGACTGGAAAAGTAGAAACAAGACCGGATATAATTTGATCATTATGAGCAAATCCAAAATCTTTGTAGACAGAGCCAATCATTAATTCCCAACCGTGGGGCGAATGGAATCCTATACATAAATCAGTTAATAAAAGAATAGAAAAAGCTTTTATTGTGTCGCTTAAGTTGTATAGGAATTCTTGAAACCAAGAGTTAAGAATAACAAGTTCTTCATTACCTAGAATAGAATAACCACTTAGAATACCGAAACAGATTATATTTGTCGAGAAGTGTAAAATTGTATGGATGCGATCCTCGTTGTGCATCTTGATCAATTGGATCGTTTCTTTGTAGATTTCGATGCGAGGCTTTTGTAAATGTGTTTCGGGGTATTCCTTTATCATTTCGTCCAAACGTAAGAGTTCCTCTAAGTCTATGAATTCTTTTAGAATACTCTTTTCTTGAATATCATTCAAAAAAATTTCGGATTGCCTAGTATTCCACCAATTAGTAAACCAAGATTCCAGACTTTTATTAAATGAGAGAGAGATCCACCAAGGCAAAAATACTATAGATGCAAGATATAGAAGGGAAATTAATACTTTCTTTTTTGCCATTTTTTCGTCTGTGAATTTTAAAATTTTTAATGAACGCACCTCATTCGTCGACTCTATATGATACTAATATTTCTATCAAGCATAAGTTCTATTACAAGTCATCGATGTATTTCCGGATTTTTTTGTGATTCAGTACAGCGGTTAGTCCTTGAATTTAGAAAGAATATAGAATAAGAAAGAGCCCTCTTCAAATTAAATTAATAGTAGTCGGATTTCGAGACGAAAGAACTCCCGTTCTATCAAAATATCAACTATTTAGAAAAAAAAATTCTTTACTTTATGATGAAATGTTTTGTTTTGATATATGATGAATCTATCATTTAGATTTGTTACTGAATTGAGTTAAGTGGATTTACATACGCATAAAAAAAAATTGTGGACATAAACAATTTAGTTTTAGAATTGTTTCATATACGTTTGCTTTGGCTCGAGTAAGCGTTCTGAAGAAACTTCAGTTAAGTTATGCTATAGAAAAAAAGATGATTCTTGAGTTTTTTATCTCTTGCAAAGTATTCATTCTTCAGTTCCTTTTTTCAAAATACTTCAATTGGTACACGCAAGAAATAGGCCAATTCAGCAGCTTTTTGCTCAATCTCTCGTGGAGTAAAATTCTCATCAGTACGAGTCAAGGGAATGGCTCCTTGTCCTTTTATTTCCATATAAAGGACACGACGAGCATAAATACCCTCTTTAATTTCTATTCTGATGGACTGAATGTCTTTCATAAGGAATCGGAGGAATATGCGACGATTTTTTCCAGGAAATCCCCAACGAAAAATACACACTATGCCCTCTTTTATATCGAATCGATCATAACCACTACCTACATTCCACGAAATTGTGCACCACAAATAGGAGCTAATAAAAAGACCTGCGATCCCATAGAAAGACATCACGATACCTTGTGGAAAAAAAATTATTTGCTGAGAAGGAAATAAAGATATAAAATTCCTACCAAAATAACTGGACGTTCCAACCAATAAAAACCCTAATGAACCTAAAAAAAGAATAAAGGCCCAACAGAAATTACTTGTTTTTCGAGACCCCGCTATAAGTTCTACCCATATACGTTCTGATCGCCAACTCATACTCTAACTAGACCTAGTTGCATTTTATTGGAATTGGGAGAATAACAAAAAGAATTTTTTTTTTACTTTTTTTTGTTTCCGAAGTAACTCTCATCAACCAGCACTATTATGATGTGAACCTTTAGGGATAATTCATCGAATTTCTTAGATCCAAACTAAAATAATAACATCCCTTTCATATGATTTCCTAATACATATATATTGACTTTACATTTCAGCAATTCTCCCCGATCCCGATCTATTTGAAAATAGTTATAATTCATTTATCATGTTTACACATACATAAGAGCTTATGCCCGAAGGAAGCCGCATATTATACCATATTTTACTAACTAGATATCCGTGTTATGATCCAAGTAAGTCTTGAAAAAAAATATATATATATAAGATTTGTCCTTGTTGTATCTAAAAAATCTTGTTTTTTTGAACATAAAGAGATAAAGAAGCCATTGCAATTGCCGGAAATACTAAGCCCACTAAAGGCACAAAAATGGAGGGGAGACTGTTGAGAGTTATCATAGAATGGGTACCTCGATTTAATATTTGTACCTGTTATTTATTGTTATATTTATTGTTTTATATTTGAACCTTATCCTTATATTGTTATAAAGATATCTTATAATTCATATATAATTGTTATATTATACTAAGTATACCTAAGTGAGTATATATATACTTAATAGGGATAGGGAGTCTATAAGTATATGTTTTAAGAAATATATATTAATTAATAAAATACAATAAATATATAAATAAATGGACCTATTCATCTTTCTACATGTTTCTAATTCATCTTTCTACATGTTTCTACATGAAATATATATATACGATAATCCACCCTTTTATTATTCGTATTAGTAGTTATTATCTTTTCTTGTCTTATAAATTTCATAATTTAATAAAATTTTAAAGTATTTCCTAAAAACAAAATTTTAAAGTATTTCCTAAAAACTACCAAAGAATTCGTTATAATACGATCCAACAAAAAGGATTCTTAGTGGGGGATTATTTTCGGGAGATATAGAAAGATGCAAGACCTTGTTAACTAATTCCACGGAAGAAA